GATTAAATATGTTGGATTTTTTAGCATTGAGAAATTACAGAATCAATTTGGCAGAGTTTTTTAGGCTAATTTTTTGGAAATATTTATTGTGATGGGGCGATATGACACGTATATATATATATATAATGCGGATGGCTAACCCATATTTCAACTTGTTAGCTGGCACGCTCTTGAGCCTTCCTTGGTTTCGGGGTTTGACAAGGAATACAGGATTCGCTGAGCGTAGGGGGTAGGGGGGTTTGTCGCGCAAAAGCCAAAAGGGGGGCGTATATATAGGGGTAAGTTTGAGGAAAGGATGAATATGTTATGCACTTGATAGAGTAATATGTAATTCTTAAGTTATGTCTTTTAATAATGAACCTAGTTTAATTCATGCAAGGAAAGACACTACCTTGATATATCATTTGTGTTTACACTCTGAAATGCAAAGTGAAAGGAAACCAAAAAAGAGAACCCCTATGCATATAAATGAACGCTCGGCATGTTGGGTAACGAGGAGTATGTAATTACACCATTAATCAGATGCCAGTATAATTAATATAAGGGTGGAGTCTTATAATTATGGACCTGAAATAGGAACCAGATGCAAGGAATAATTCACAGTGTGCAACCCCCACATTTTGTGTCCCTGATTCTATCATTAATAGTATGCCTTATATGAACCGGTTGGTGGTCTCTTACTACATTAATATGTTTAAACTAAACCTTAGTTGTTTATTTCAAGGAAAAATGTGAGAGCCATATGTAGGGGAAAAACCTATTTCCCAGCTTAAAATAAATTATTTGTGAGTTTTTATGATTTGCTTATGTACGTCTTAGACGTTAGTACTTGCTTTTAGGTTAAAATAAATGAATGGTGATAATACATATATATGTACTAACACAGTACATAGATATATATTCTGCAGTAACCACAAAGGTTACTATCAGAAGATAGTTTAACTTAGAATTCTGGCTTTGGGAGCCAGGGGTGGGAGTTAAAATCTCCCTTTTCTGGGCGCTAGGAGGGGATTTAACCCTCGATCTTCGGATTACAAGACCGATGCTTTCAAGCTAAGCTACTAGGGCAAGCTCATTTCAGTGCTTTATTTTCTACTCACCCTGCCAGCGGGACAAGAATAAGGAAAAGTGCAAAGTATAGGATTGATGCGGCTTGGCCAATGACGATATATGGATGTTCTACGGGCATGCCTCCAATTCATGTTAAGATAAGTATGTCTGCCACCAGAGTTCAGAATAGAAATTGGGTCATAGGGCGGAAGGTTAGTCCTCGTTGCTTTGAGGTGTGTAGGATTGGTACCACCAGCAGTACTAGGATACTAAATAGTAGTGCGAGGACCCCTCCTAGTTTATTTGGGATAGATCGTAGGATAGCATAGGCAAATAAAAAGTATCACTCGGGCTGGATATGTGGGGGAGTGACTAGGGGGTTTGCCGGGATAAAATTTTCTGAGTCACCTAGTAGGTTGGGGGAAAATAATGCTAATGATGTGAGGGCTAATAGTATTAGTACGAAGCCAAGGAGGTCTTTGTATGAAAAGTATGGGTGGAAAGAAATTTTATCCGCATCAGAGTTCAGCCCGGCCGGGTTGTTCGATCCAGTTTCGTGTAAAAATAATAAGTGTAGGATGGTTGCGCCGGCGATAACAAAAGGTAGGAGGAAATGGAAGGCGAAGAATCGTGTTAGAGTTGCGTTGTCTACTGAGAAGCCCCCTCAGATTCATTGAACAAGGGTGTCTCCTATATAAGGCACTGCTGATAATAGGTTTGTAATTACTGTGGCCCCCCAAAAAGATATTTGGCCTCATGGGAGTACATAACCGACGAAGGCGGTTATTATAACCAAAAGGAGTAGGACTACACCAATATTTCAGGTCTCCTTATAAAGGTATGACCCATAGTATAGGCCTCGGGCAATGTGTATATAAATACAGATGAAGAAGAAGGATGCGCCGTTAGCATGTAGGCTTCGGATAAGTCAGCCATAATTAACGTCTCGGCAGATATGGGTTACTGATGAAAATGCAGTTGAGATATCAGAGGTGTAGTGTATGGCTAAAAATAGCCCTGTCAGAATTTGGGTAATTAAACATAATCCTAGGAGAGATCCAAAGTTTCATATTACTGAAATATTAGATGGCGTTGGGAGGTCAACTAGTGCATCGTTAGCGATTTTTATTAGTGGGTGGGTTTTTCGTAGGCTTGCCATTATTGTTCCTGTAGTTGAATTACAACGGTGGTTCTTCAAGTCATTGGTCTCGGTTAAAGTCTGAGCAGGAATTATGACCTATCTTGTGTTTTTATTGTTGGTAGCTTTGATTGTGGGGTTAATTGCTGTTGCTTCTAATCCAACGCCTTATTTTGCTGCTTTAGGCTTAGTAGTGGCGGCTGGAGTTGGGTGTGGGGTGTTAGTTGGTTGCGGGGGGTCATTCCTATCTCTAGTTCTCTTCTTAATTTATCTAGGGGGAATGCTTGTGGTATTTGCTTACTCGGCAGCTTTGGCTGCTGAGCCCTTTCCGGAGGCTTGGGGGAGTCGTTCGGTGGCTGGGTACGTTTTAATCTACGTATTGGGTGTTGTTCTGATAGCTGGGTTATTCTGAGGGGGGTGATATGAAGGTTCTTGAGTAATTATTGATGGGTTAAAAGAGTTTTCTATACTACGTGGGGACATTGGTGGTGTAGCTATGATGTATTCTTCCGGGGGGGCGATGTTGGTCGTGTGCGCCTGGGTATTACTTTTAACATTACTTGTGGTATTGGAGGTCACTCGGGGTTTGAGTCGTGGCAGCCTTCGGGCGGTTTAAATAAGGACTAAGAGGATGGCTAAGACTATGGTTAAAAGGAAGATGGTTAAATATGTTTTGATTATTCCCAGTTGGGTGTCGTTTAGTATTTTTGCCATTGTTATTTGGGCGAGGGCTAGTCCTTTTGGTCCGGTAGTTTGATATCATGTTTGGTCAAGCTTAGTGGCAACTGATTGTCCCAAAGTTAGATTGATTTTTGGAGAGAGTCGGTGTATTAGTGCAGGGAAATAGCCCAGCATGTTCGAGAAGTGATGTGTAGAGGTTGTAGGAGTGATTTTAATTTGTTTATTAGTTATGGCTGCAAGCTCCATAGCAATTAAAAGCCCGATGATTGTTACAATAAGAGCTGCTAGCTTTAGGGTGGTGGGTATTATTATAACGGGGGTTTTTAAGGGGAGGAAGTTATATGTAATTACAAGTCCTGCAATGATGCTTCCTCAGGCAAGTCGTTTAATAGGGTTAATTACTAAGGGGTTATTTTCGTTAATAGGGGATAGTGGTAAGAATCGAGGGGACCCCATGGTTACAAAATATACGACTCGGAAGCTGTATACTGCGGTAAAGGAGGTGGCAATTAGAGTTAGGGTTAGGGCTCAGGCGTTAAGATAAGAGGTGTTTAGGGCTTCAATAATGGCATCTTTTGAGAAGAACCCGGCTAGAAATGGAGTACCTGTTAGTGCAAGGCTACCAATTGTGAGGTAGGTTGAGGTGGCGGGCATAAGTTTATGGAGTCCTCCTATTTTTCGAATGTCTTGCTCGTCGTTTAGGCTGTGAATAATTGATCCAGAGCATAAGAATAACATAGCTTTAAAGAACGCGTGTGTGCAAATATGAAGAAATGCTAGTTGTGGCTGATTCAGTCCAATCGTAACTATTATTAGTCCTAGTTGACTTGATGTTGAGAAGGCTACGATTTTTTTGATGTCGTTTTGGGTTAGGGCGCAAGTGGCTGTGAATAAAGTGGTTAGTGCTCCTAGGCATAGGCAGGTTGTTAGGGCTAGCTCATTGTTTTCTATAAGGGGGTGAAGGCGAATTAATAGGAAGATTCCGGCAACAACCATGGTGCTAGAGTGAAGTAGGGCTGATACTGGTGTGGGGCCCTCTATGGCAGAAGGGAGCCAGGGATGTAGGCCGAATTGGGCCGATTTTCCTGTTGCTGCAAGGATGAGTCCGATTAGGGGGACTGTTATGTCAAAGTTTTTTGACAAAAAGAAGATTTGTTGAATTTCTCAAGAGTTTAGGTTGATTGCGAACCAGGCCATGGCTAAAATCAGGCCAATATCTCCCACGCGGTTATAAATGACAGCTTGGAGGGCCGCTGTGTTGGCGTCTGCTCGTCCGTGTCATCAACCGATCAGTAAAAAAGACATAATTCCTACTCCTTCCCAGCCAATGAATAATTGAAATAAATTATTGGCTGTGACGAGGGTAATTATGGCTACTAGAAACAGGAGTAAATATTTGAAGAACCGGTTTATATATGGGTCTGAGTGTATATATCACAATGCAAACTCTAAGATTGACCAGGTAACATATAGGGCAATAGGAGTAAAAATAAGGGAGTAGTGGTCAAATTTAAAGCTGATATTTGCGTCGAATATTTGTGTATTTATTCATTGTCAGTTTGTGGTAACACTTTCTACCCCTTGATCAAGGAAAATCATAAGTGGTAATAGGCTAATGAAAAATGCGGTACTAACGGCAGTTTTAACGTGTGTCCCTGCTCACTCTGGCTTTTGGGGCTTTGGGTTTAGCGTCATTAGTAGAGGGAATATAAGGACCGTGAGGACTAAAATAAGTGAGGATGACATGATTAGGGCTACTAAATTCATAGTTCCCGCTTGGATTTGCACCAAGAGTCTTTGGTTCCTAAGACCAATGGATGAACTGTTATCCTTCAGGAGCGTAAGGAAGCCGAGGAGTTTAACCTCGGTGCATAAGGATTAGCAGTACTTACTGATGTCTGTCCTTCCTTGGTGAGTAAGGGGGTTTTAACTCCCGTCTTTAGAATCACAATCTAATATTTTGATTAAACTATACTTACTAGTAGCATCAGCCTCACATGAGTTCTGGCTTTGTTACAAGGAGAATTACTGGAATAAGGTGAAGGGCTATTAATAGGTGTTCTCGGGTGTGGAAGGGGGGCAGTTTCATGATATGGCTTGGCGCTGGGCCGCGTTGAGACATTAAGAATATGTAAAGGGAGTAGCTTGCGGTAACTAGTGTTCCTAGTCCTGTGAGAGCAATGGTCCAGGGGGATCAGTTAAACAGGGTTGTAATAATTATGAGCTCTCCTATCAGGTTGGGGAGGGGTGGTAGTGCTAGGTTGGCGAGGTTGGCAATAAACCATCATGCTGCGGTTAGTGGAAAGATTATTTGTAGGCCCCGAGCAAGAATTATGGTCCGACTATGTGTTCGTTCATAGGCTGTGTTGGCTAGGCAGAATAATATAGAGGATACCAGGCCATGGGCAATCATTAAAATGATTGCCCCCGAGAAGCCTCAGGGGGTTTGAATTAAAATGCCCCCTGCTACAAGTCCTATGTGGCTTACAGATGAATAAGCAATTAGTGACTTAAGGTCTGTTTGTCGTAGGCAAATAGATCCGGTCATAATGATGCCTCACAGCGCTAAGATAATAAAAGGATAAATTAATTCTTTAGAGAGGGGGTCTAGCATAATTATTATTCGTATTATTCCATAACCTCCAAGTTTAAGTAGAACAGCCGCTAGTACTATAGACCCCGCAATGGGGGCTTCTACGTGCGCTTTTGGTAATCATAAATGTACTCCATACAGCGGTATTTTTACTAGAAAGGCAATTAAACAGCCTGCTCACCAGATTTTATGACCTCAGGAGTTAAGTAGTAATGGCTGAGTGTATTGAATTACTAGTATGGATAAAGTCCCGGTGGATTGCTGGAGTAGAAGTAGAGCAACCAAGAGTGGTAAGGAGCCTGCTAAGGTATAAAACAGAAAATAGGTACCTGCGCTGAGGCGCTCAGTCTGATTGCCTCACCGGGTAATAATAATAAGGGTTGGGATAAGCGTGGCTTCAAACATGATATAGAACATGATAATCTCTGTGGCGCCGAATGCTATGATTAGGAAAGTTTGGAGTGAGGTAAGAAGCATAATATAGAGGCGCTGCCGGCTGATTGGCTCAGAATTGACGTGGTTCTGGCTGGCTAAAATTATTAAGGGGAGGAGCCAGCATGTTAACACCAGAAGGGGAGTGGAGAGAGGATCTGTAGCCAGGTATAGGTTAGATGCGGTTCACCCCGTTTCTGATGTCCACTTGAGTCATGAGAGGCTAATAAGAGCAATTGTGAGACCATGGGCAGTTGTGGCTGTTCATAATCATTTGGGGGAGGTTAATCAAATTGTTGGAAATAGCATGATTGTAGGAACTAATACTTTTAGCATTGTAGAAGGTTAAGGTTTTGTAGTCGGTCGGTGCCGTGGGTGCGGGCTGTGGCTACTAGGAGTGCAAGACCTGTGCTTGCCTCGCAAGCGGAGAAAGCTAGAAGTAGTATAGGTGCGGTAGAGAAGCTTGTTGATTCAAACTGTATTGCTCATAAGGCTAGCGCAATAAATAGTGAAAGCATTATTCCCTCTAGGCACAGTAATGCGGAGAGAAGATGTGTGCGGTGAAACGCTAGTCCTATGAGCCCTAGAATAAAGGCTGAGGTGAAGCTAAAATGTACTGGTGTCATAAGGGAGTCGTGGACTTAAACCACGATTTTCTGAGCCGAAATCAGAGGTCTTTTTTGGACTAACTCCCTATTCTGCTCATTCTAGGCCCCCCTGGGTTCATTCGTAAACTAGTCCGAGGGTTAGGAGAATCAGAACTGTGGTGGCTCAAAAGAATGTTCCGGTTGGGTTGTGGAGTTGGTCTCCTCAAGGCAGGGGAAGGAGGAGGGCGATTTCTAAGTCAAATAAAAGGAATAGGATTGCTACTAAGAAGAATCGTAGTGAGAAAGGTAATCGGGCGGATCCTAGTGGATCAAAGCCGCACTCGTAGGGTGAGAGCTTCTCTGCGTCTGGGTTTATTTGTGGCAGTCAGAAAGATACAACTGCTAGAATTGATGATAAGGCTGCTGTAATAGCGAAGATAGTTGTAATTAGGTTCATTATCTTTCCTTGGGGTTTAACCAAGACTAAATGATTGGAAGTCACTTGTACTAACTTTAATACTAGAAAGATATGAGCCTCATCAATAGATTGATACGTAGAGGAATAGTCATACTACGTCAACGAAGTGTCAGTATCAGGCAGCGGCTTCAAAGCCGAAATGATGTTCGGATGTAAAGTGATATTGAATTTGGCGGAGAAGGCACACGGCCAGGAAGGTTGAACCAATAATAACATGGAGTCCATGGAAGCCTGTGGCTACGAAGAATGTAGAGCCATATACTCCGTCTGCAATTGTAAAAGGCGCCTCGTAGTATTCTATTGCTTGAAGGGCAGTAAAGTAAAGTCCTAGAAGAATTGTAAGTGCTAGGGATTGAATGGCCTGTTTTCGTTCACCCTCTATGATGCTGTGGTGGGCTCAGGTAACTGTTACGCCAGATGCTAGTAGTACGGCTGTATTAAGGAGTGGGACTTCGAACGGGTCTAATGTAGTAACTCCTGTGGGAGGCCAACATCCCCCTAGTTCAGGTGTTGGTGCTAAACTTGAGTGATAAAAGGCTCAAAAGAAGCCCAGAAAGAAGAATACTTCAGAAGTAATAAATAAAATTATTCCATAGCGTAGCCCTTTTTGTACTGGTGGGGTATGATGGCCTTGAAAGGTCCCTTCTCGGATAATATCGCGTCATCATTGAAATATTGTAAGAAGCAGAAGAATAAGACCAAGGGTTATTAGTGTTATTGAATGGAAGTGAAACCAGATTGCTAGGCCGGATGTTATTAGTAGAGCACCGACGGCTCCGGTTAGTGGTCATGGGCTTGGATCAACCATATGATATGCATGTGCTTGGTGGGCCATTAAACGTTTTCTTGTAGGTAGAGGCTTAGGAGTAGTACGAATACGTAGGCTTGAATCATTGCTACCGCAACCTCTAGAAGCGTTAAGAGGAAAAGAACGGCAGCGGTTAGGATGGCTACTGTTGGTATTAGGGGTAATAATACAAACACAGCGGTGGCGATGAGTTGAATCAATAGGTGACCTGCAGTTAAATTGGCCGTAAGCCGGACTCCTAGCGCCAGTGGGCGAATGAATAGGCTAATTGTTTCGATGATAATCAATACAGGGATCAAGGGGATTGGGGTTCCTTCCGGTAGTAGGTGGCCAAGAGCAACTGTTGGTTGGTTCCGTATTCCAATAATTACTGTTGCAAGTCACAGTGGCACGGCAAGCCCTATATTTAATGATAGTTGTGTTGTGGGTGTAAAGGTGTATGGTAGAAGGCCTAGTATATTAATTGTAATAAGGAATACTATTAAAGAGGCCAGTAGTAGGGCCCACTTATGTCCTCCTGTATTTACGGGTATTATTAGTTGGTTAGTAAATCGATTAATAAATCACGTTTGAATAGTAATAAGTCGGTTGTTTATTCATCGAGATGGGGGAGTTGGGAATAGCACTCATGGGAGTGCAATTGCAACGGCGATAAGTGGGACTCCTAGGAAGGAGGGGCTTGCAAATTGGTCGAAAAAGCTTACTATCATGGTCAGTTTCAGGGCTCAGTCTTATGTTTCTCTTCACTTATGGGGGCTGGTTCATTTGGGGTTGTGTGGTTTAGGACTTTGGTCGGAATAATGGTGAGGAAAACGACCCATGAAAATACTAGAATTGCGAATCAGGGGCTGGGATTAAGTTGAGGCATTTCACTAGAGGTGGTCGGTAGTCACCAAACTTTGGCTTAAAAGGCCAACGCTTTGTCCAATAATTAGCTTTCTAGTGAGGCGTCTTCTAGTATTAGTGAGGATCAACTTTCAAAGTGTTCTAGCGGGACGGCTTCAACTACAATAGGCATAAAGCTGTGGTTAGCCCCACAGATTTCAGAGCATTGTCCATAAAACACACCTGGGCGTGAGGCGATAAAGGCAGTTTGATTTAATCGTCCGGGAACTGCGTCTATTTTTACACCTAGAGATGGGACGGCTCAAGAATGTAATACATCTTCGGCTGATACCAGCACACGGACCGGTGATTCTATTGGAACTACTATTCGATGGTCTGTCTCTAGAAGCCGGAATTGGCCTGGTGTGAGGTCTTGGGTTGGAATTATATAGGAGTCAAATCCTAGGTCTTCGTAGTCTGTGTACTCATAGCTTCAGTACCATTGGTGTCCCATGGCCTTAATTGTTAGGTGGGGGTCATTAATTTCGTCTATAAGGTATAAAATACGAAGGGAAGGGAGGGCAATTAAAACTAGAATGACAGCCGGTAGGACTGTTCATACAATTTCGATTTCTTGAGAGTCTAAAATGTATTTATTGGTAAGTTTAGTTGAGACCATTGCAACGATAATATAAAGTACTAAGGTGCTAATTAGAAATACAATTATTAGGGCGTGGTCATGGAAGTGAAGAAGTTCTTCTATAACGGGTGATGCCGCGTCTTGGAATCCTAGTTGTGTGGGATGTGCCATTAAGTTTTGGGTTAAGACATGCTGGGGTCTAACCAGCAATTTCACCTCGACAAGGTGATGTAATATTCATATTTTACTAATGTCTCTAGAAGAAAGTGACAGAGTGGTTATGTGGCTGGCTTGAAACCAGTACATGGGGGTTCAATTCCTCCCTTTCTCGTTAGTTTGATTGAACTTGCACAAATGCCGGTTCCTCAAATGTGTGATATGGTGGGGGACAACCGTGGAGTCATTCTACGTTTGTTGTAGTTAGTTCTACTGAGGATACTTCTCGTTTGGCAGCAAAGGCTTCTCATAAAATAAATAGAAACATAATTACTGCTACTAAGGAAATAAGTGACCCAATAGATGAGACTGTGTTTCATAGGGCATAGGCGTCTGGGTAGTCCGAATATCGTCGGGGTATTCCTGCTAGACCTAGGAAGTGTTGTGGGAAAAACGTGAGGTTAACACCAATAAATATTACTCCGAAGTGGATTTTTGTTCAAGTATCATTTAGGGTATACCCTGAAAATAGTGGGAATCAGTGAACGAAAGCTGCTATGATGGCAAATACAGCGCCTATTGATAACACATAATGGAAATGAGCAACTACGTAATAGGTATCATGAAGAACGATGTCAAGAGATGAATTAGCTAGAACAATTCCTGTTAGTCCGCCCACCGTAAAAAGGAAAATAAAGCCAAGGGCTCATAACATGGGGGTCTCTCATTTAATAGAGCCACCGTGAAGTGTGGCAAGTCAGCTAAATACTTTTACACCGGTAGGGATGGCAATAATTATTGTTGCCGATGTAAAATAGGCACGGGTGTCTACGTCTATTCCAACAGTGAATATGTGATGGGCTCATACGATAAATCCAAGAAGGCCGATAGCCATCATAGCTCAGACCATCCCTATGTAACCAAATGGTTCTTTTTTACCGGCGTAGTAAGCTACGACATGTGAAATGATACCAAATCCGGGTAAAATTAAAATATAGACCTCTGGGTGACCAAAGAATCAGAACAGGTGTTGATATAGAATCGGGTCTCCTCCCCCCGCGGGATCAAAGAATGTGGTATTAAGATTTCGATCTGTAAGAAGCATTGTGATTCCGGCAGCCAGCACTGGTAGTGATAGAAGAAGGAGAACGGCTGTTACAAGAACGGCTCATACGAAGAGGGGCGTTTGATACTGGGAGATGGCTGGGGGTTTTATATTAATAATTGTGGTAATAAAGTTTACTGCCCCTAAAATTGATGAGACACCTGCCAGATGTAGTGAGAAGATTGTTAGATCTACTGATGCTCCCGCGTGGGCTAGGTTGCCTGCGAGTGGGGGATATACTGTTCACCCTGTTCCAGCCCCGGCTTCAACACCAGAAGAGGCTAATAGTAGAAGGAACGATGGGGGAAGAAGCCAGAAACTTATGTTATTTATTCGTGGGAATGCTATATCAGGCGCGCCAATTATTAGGGGGACGAGTCAGTTTCCGAATCCTCCAATAAGAATTGGCATTACTATAAAGAAAATTATAACGAAGGCATGGGCGGTAACAATAACGTTATAAATTTGGTCATCACCTAGGAGTGATCCGGGTTGGCTTAATTCGGCCCGAATAAGGAGGCTCAAAGCGGTTCCCACCATTCCTGCTCAGGCACCGAATACAAGATAGAGGGTACCAATGTCTTTGTGGTTTGTAGAAAAGAATCAGCGTGTAATTGCCACAGGTAGGGTAGCCGAGCGCCCAGGCGGTGGGTTGTAGCCCCGAAGACAGAGGTTTAAGTCCTCTCCCTATCAAAGCCTCGTGGTGAAGTATCACGTTGGATTGCAAATCCAGAAACGCAGAATAATACCCTGCCGGGGCTTTTCCCGCCTTACTAGGCTGACGGCGGGAAAAGTAGATGGATGCTCGCTGGCTTGAGCGCTTAGCTGTTAACTAAGAGTTTGTAGGATCGAGGCCTTCCCATCTAGAAAGGCCTTAGTTTAACAAAAACATTTGATTTGCAATTAGAAAATGCAAGATAGACTCTTGTAGGTCTTATCAGGGGCTAGAAGATTTTCACTTCTGCTTAGAACTTTGAAGGCTCTTGGTCTAATGCTATCCTAAGCCCCTAGGTGACTAGCATCATAATAGCTGGGGTTATGGGAAGAAGGCCCAGTGCTAGTGTGGTGGTTAGGGCTAAGGGGAGAGAGGCTTGAGTTGTTTGAACTCGTCAGGGGGTGGCCGAACCAACAGTGTTAGGAGAAACGGTGAGTGTTATTGCATAGCAGAGTCGTAGGTAGAAATATAAGCTGAGGAGGGCAGCGAGGGCTATAACTGTGGCGGTGAGGGGGAGGTCCTGTTTCGCTAACTCTTGTAAAATAAGTCATTTTGGTATAAATCCCGTAAGAGGGGGTAAACCTCCTAATGATAATAATACCAAGGCAGTGGTTGCTGTTAAGACAGGGTTTTTTGATCAGACAACTGCGAGGGTGCTAATCTTTGTGGCGGAGGAGATTTTTAGGGTAAGGAAGGCTGCGGATGTTATAAAGATATATGTTAGTAGTGCAAGAAGGGTGAGCTGGGGGGCATACTGGATAACAATAATTATTCAGCCCATATGCGCAATTGAGGAGTAGGCTAAAGTTTTCCGAAGTTGGGTCTGGTTTAGTCCCCCTCAGCCGCCGACTAGTGTGGACAATAGGCCCAGGGTTGTTAGTAGTAGGGGGTCAATAGCTTGGGCTGTTTGAATAATGAGCACAAGTGGAGCGAGTTTTTGTCAGGTTGACAAAATTAGTCCGGTTAAAAGGTCTAATCCTTGTAAAACCTCCGGCATTCAGAAGTGTATAGGTGCTAGTCCAATTTTAAGTGCTAGGGCGGCGATGATTATTGCGCTGGCAATGGGGTTTGATATATTACCCATGTCTCACCCCCCTGTAACCCATGCATTTGTTATGCTCGCAAACAGAATTATAGCTGCTGCGGTTGCTTGGGTTAGAAAGTATTTTGTGGCCGCTTCCACTGCCCGGGGGTGGTGGTGCTGTGCCATTAGGGGAATAATTGCTAAAGTATTAATTTCTAGTCCTATTCAAGCCAGTAGTCAGTGGGAGCTAGCAAAGGTTAGGGTGGTCCCTAATCCTAGGCTGGACAATAGGGTCATAAGTACGTAGGGGTTCATTGATGGAGGAGGGATTTTAACCGTCATGTTCGGGGTATGGGCCCGAAAGCTTAATTAGCTGACCCCATCTTAGAAAGTGGTGTAGAGGAAGCACTAAGAGTTTTGATCTCTTGGGCATGGGTTCGACTCCCTTCTTTCTAAGAACTGAGGGGATTTTAGCCCCTATTAGCCACTCTATCAAAGTGGTCCCTGGGCATTCGGGCACAGTTCCCAAGCTAGAATTGTGGTGGAAGGCCTGCCAGTGCAATAGGAAGAGAAATGTGTCATAGTACAAGCGCTAGTGTTAGAGGAAGAAAATTCTTTCATACAAGATGCATAAGCTGATCATACCGAAACCGTGGGTAAGAAGCCCGAACTCATAGGAATACTACAGACAATAGTGCGGCTTTAATCATTAGGCCAATTGTTGTTAATTCTGGCATGCCTGGAAAGTGTGACGTTCCCATGAATAATACGGCGGAGAGGGTATTTATTAGTAAAATGTTTGCATATTCGGCTAGAAAAAACAGAGCAAAGGGCCCTCCTGCATATTCTACGTTGAAACCTGATACAAGTTCTGATTCACCCTCTGTGAGATCAAATGGTGCGCGGTTAGTTTCTGCCAGGGTTGAAATATATCATATTGCGGCGAGGGGCCATGCAGGGGCTAGTAGTCAAATACCCTCTTGTGCTGTATTAAACGTTTGGAGAGTATAGCCGCCAGAGAAGACAATTACTGAGAGGAGAATGAGTCCGAGGCTTACCTCATATGAAATTGTTTGGGCGACTGCCCGGAGGGCACCAATTAGTGCGTATTTTGAATTTGATGCTCAGCCGGACCCAAGGATGGAGTATACCGCAAGGCTTGATAAGGCCAAAATAAATAGGACCCCTAAGTTGAGGTCGATGACGGGGTAAGGCATGGGCATGGGCGCTCATAGTGTCATGGCTAGGGTTAGTGCAAGGATAGGAGTGGCTAAGAACAGGAAGGGGGAGGAAGTAGAGGGGCGGATGGGTTCCTTAATGAACAGTTTTAATCCATCGGCGATAGGTTGCAACAGCCCATAAGGTCCAACAACATTAGGCCCTTTGCGTAGCTGCATATACCCTAATACCTTCCGCTCAAGGAGGGTTAGGAAAGCTACGGCTAATAGAACGGGCACAATATAGGCGAGGGGGTTAATTAGGTGGCTCACTAGGGTGTTTAGCATGAACTGGGAAGAGGATTTGAACCTCTGGTTTAAAGGGCTTAGGCCTTTCGCAATTTACCATGCTCTGCCACCCCAGTATGTCCTTATCTTGAACGGCAGGGGTTTTGGCCCTCCCTTTACTTAATTTATTTGTTTTCATTAATTTGGGGCGGGGCGTGCCTTAAGCATGGGCCCCTCTTTTCCAATCCTTTCGTACTAGGAAAAGTAGCGTTACAGATAGAAACTGACCTGGATTACTCCGGTCTGAACTCAGATCACGTAGGACTTTAATCGTTGAACAAACGAACCCTTAATAGCGGCTGCACCATTAGGATGTCCTGATCCAACATCGAGGTCGTAAACCCCCTCGTCGATATGGACTCTGGGAGGGGATTGCGCTGTTATCCCTAGGGTAACTTGGTTCGTTGATCGACCACTGTGGTCGGATCATTTTTGGTCAGATATTCTGCGGCTTATAGATGTTTCTATTAGCTTTAGGGGTTTGGCCCAGTCCACTCGGAGGCTCGTTTTTCCTCCGTGGTCGCCCCAACCGAAGGTAAAATTCCATTTGCCACTAAGTTCTTACTTTTTATGGAGTTGTTTGACGTGGATAGATTTGTACCTTAAGCTCCAAAGGGTCTTCTCGTCTTGTAGAGTCATACCCGCTTCTGCACGGATAGATCAATTTCACTGACTTGATAGGGGAGACAGTTAAGCCCTCGTCTAGCCATTCATACAGGTCTCTATTTAAGAGACAAGTGATTGCGCTACCTTTGCACGGTCAAAATACCGCGGCCGTTGAACCCGTAGTCACTGGGCAGGCTGGACCTCCTATACTCAATTTAGTTGCAGAAGGCGATGTTTTTGGTAAACAGGCGAGGCTTGTGTTTGCCGAGTTCCTTTCCTATCCTTTAGTCTTTCCTTTATAAAATAGCACTCCAGTGTGGGATTAACGATGTTTAACTGTGAATTTTTCTTGAGATTTTTGTTGTTCACATTGCCCTCTTGGGTTGGGTTCGCTAAGTTCCAGCGGCTTGTCCGATCTGGTTTACACTTGTGCAAGGAGAAGCGCGGGGCTTCTTGTTACTCATTCTAGCATAATCTCTTCCATGCGGGCATGGGTTGATCTGATATAATTAGGGGAATAAGATTTTTTATCGGTATAATAAACTTCTTTCTGTCTGAGCTTTAACGCTTTCTATTTAGATGGCTGCTTTTAGGCCCACTAAAACAGTATGTTTTATATATTATGATCTTTATCCTCCTGTAAAGGTTGTATCCTTTGTTAAAAGGGCTGTACCCCTTTCAACTAACTCTCATATATTTCCCATAGTATCTTAATAATATACATCTTGATTTGGGGCGAATGAGGCTGAACTTCTATCCACTTCTCAGACAACCAGCTATCACCAGGTTCGGTAGGTCTGTCACTTCTACCCGGAGCTCTTCCCACTCTTTTGCCACAGAGACGGGTTAGCCCTAAATAATATAGGCTGTCTCGGGGTAGCTCACCTGGTTTCGGGGTTTCAAACTAAAGGTCTCTTTGCTTGAGGGTGCTGGCTAAATCATGATGCAAAAGGTACAAGGTTTAGTCTTTGTTTCTTAGTGCTTATATGGGTTGTTTCACTTCTCTTTCAGCTTTCCCTTGCGGTACTTTCTCTATTGCTCTAGGTTGAACCTTTTCCGTCTCCCGTACTTAGGTAAAAAAATGGTTTAGTTTATGGTGTTAGGCCATGTTTTGTTATAAATATTGTTGAATTATATTAGTAATTAGGCTAGCTGTTTGGCTCAGGGTGACCCAATTTGCATGGATGTCTTCTCGGTGTAAGTGAGATGCTTAACTAACTCAGCCACACCCTGAATTTAATCCAAGTGCACCTTCCGGTACACTTACCATGTTACGACTTGCCTCCCCTTGTCAGTGCTTTGGTGTTATATATCTTTATTGCATTTTGACAGGGGAGAGTGACGGGCGGTGTGTACGCGCCTCAGAGCCGGGTTCAAAAGGACACTCTGTTTCCTTTTTACTACTAAATCCTCCTTCAAGCACTATTTCATGTTGCATGTCCGTGGTGTTCTATAATAGAAAATGTAGCCCATTTCTTCCCGCTTCGTACGCTACACCTCGACCTGACGTTCTGGGCTGTGCCCATTTTGCTTACTTTTATTACCTTCACAGGGTAAGCTGACGACGGCGGTATATAGGCTGGGGTGGCTAGAAGTGGTGAGGTTTAACGAGGGTTATCGGTTCTAGAACAGGCTCCTCTAGGGGGGTCTAAGGCACCGTCAGGTCCTTTGGGTTTCAAGCTAATGCTCGTAGTACCCGGGCGGATGTCTAATTGTAGCTGGACATCTAGGTTTATGGCTGAGCATAGTGGGGTATCTAATCCCAGTTTGTTTCTCAGCTTTCGTGGTGTCAGGTGGGCTTTCTTAAAGCTACTTTCGTATATTGGGCTTCGGACACCTAGAAGCGTATGACAGCCAAAGGGCCATTCGGCTTTATTGTTTGCGTTCCTTAACCACCCTTTACGCCGTTGTATTATCAACTAGGGCCTCTCGTTTAACCGCGGTGGCTGGCACGAGTTTTACCGGCCCTCTCAACCCTGACTGAGTCAAGTTTTCACTTATGGCTTAATATTTATCACTGCTGAATTCCCTTGGGGGTGTGGCTTGGCCAGGCGTCTTGGGCTAAAAATTTGTGCCTGATGCCCGCTCCTCGTCCCCGGGCAGGGGATTAAGGGCGTACTCACAGGACTGCGGAGACTTGCATGTGTAAGTTGGGTTAGAGCTGATAATAAGGTCAGGACCATGCCTTTGTGCATGCGGAGCTTCTCAGGGCCCATCTTAACATCTTCAGTGTTATGCTTTGTATTAAGCTACGCTAGC